TAGACGAGGAATAATCAACCTTGTCTTCCCATTCTGTCCAGTGATAAAACAAAAAATGACAAACTCTTTCATTCTTTTTCCGTTAAAAATAAAAAAATGAACAATTCTAATTCTATAAGGTTAAATAAAAATTCGATTGATCATTTGGTATAATTGCTATGCTTAGTGTGTGACTCGTTAGTTTTTTCTTTATAGTTTAAAGTTGGGATTAAAAAAAAAAAATAAACTGACCCCCGCTATAAACTTTGTAATTATATAAAATAAACTAATAACCAACTTATTGCTTCGTATTGTCGAGATCCCAAGAAACAGTCACTATATGAATGAATGGATCTATCATATGGTTGTAGCAACTGAAATTCTTTCAAGAAAAAATAAATCTGATTATGGGTTGTAAAGCAAAAAAATAAAGGGATGTGGATAAATGGAAGGATGATAGAAAGAAAGAACAAAAATATCAATGATATATGATTCCAATATGTATGGTCTATGAATCACGTCATAAAAGGCAGTGTGATAAAGCATCAATACTGATAAGATAATTATAAATATAATAAGATAATTATAAATATAAGAATTAAAAAATGAAATAATTAAAAATAGAATAAAATAATAAAGAGCCTTCAGGTTAATAAAAACTGAGGAAATTGACTCGGGAACGAATTTTGTTGGAAGCTCCATTGCAAAGTTCGGACCTAACCATTAATGGAGAAGCTATGGGAACGACAGAACCTGTGACTGCATAGGCTTCTATTGAAAACGAATCCTAATAATTCATTGGGTGGGATGGCGGAACGGACCAAGAAAAAATTGATTTATTCTGAGAGGTCATGAATTGAACCTTCGAATGAAACAGGAAAGAGTAAATATTCGCCCGCGAAACCTCTATTTATTGGATTACAATCTTTTGTCGTAATTCGATAGAGGTAAAAAAAAAATAAGGAAAGGATTCGTTATGTTATAAAAATAAAAAAGAGAAACATTACATTATCTATAAAGATACATAAATGTACACACACGTCTAGCTGTATTGTATATCTTGTATCTACATCTTCCTTCTTATGTAAGAAATTAAATATCAATAAAAGCCATTACTTGGTGTATTATCTATTAATGTGTACCTATTAATGTGTATCTATTAATGTGTATCTATTAATGTGTATCTATAATATTATTGAATTTGAATCCTTTCATTCGCGAGGAGCTGGATGAGAAGAAACTCTCATGTCCGGTTCTGCAGTAGAGATGGAATTAAGAAACAACCATCGACTATAACCCCAAAAGAACCAGATTTCGTAAACAGCATAGAGGAAGAATGAAAGGAATATCTTGTCGAGGCAATCATATTTGTTTCGGCAGATACGCTCTTCAGGCACTTGAACCTGCTTGGATTACAGCTAGACAAATAGAAGCAGGGCGAAGAGCAATGACACGATATGTGCGTCGTGGTGGAAAAATATGGGTACGTATATTTCCCGACAAACCTGTTACAGTAAGACCCGCGGAAACACGTATGGGTTCGGGGAAGGGATCCCCTGAATATTGGGTATCCGTTGTTAAACGGGGTCGAATACTTTATGAAATGGGTGGAGTATCAGAAACTGTAGCTAGAGCAGCTATCTCAATAGCTGCGCGCAAAATGCCTATACGAACTCAATTTCTTATTTCAGGATAGAGATGTAGAACTAAACAAAAAGGGGTATTGGGGATGAAAAAACAACCGCAGGTTTATTTTTTTCTGGACGGACAATATTTCTTTTTTTTCTTTCATACTTTTGCATTGAAATAACAGATTGAAATAAAAATGATATGATTCAACCTCAGACCCTTTTGAATGTAGCGGATAACAGCGGAGCTCGAAAATTGATGTGTATTCGAATCATAGGAGCTGGTAATCACCGATATGCTCATATTGGTGATGTTATTGTTGCTGTAATCAAAGAAGCAGTTCCCAATATGCCTCTAGAAAGATCAGAAGTAATTAGAGCTGTAATTGTACGTACATGTAAAGAACTCAAACGTGAAAACGGTATGATAATACGATATGACGACAATGCTGCGGTTGTCATTGATCAAGAAGGAAATCCAAAAGGAACTCGAGTTTTTGGTGCGATCGCTCGAGAATTGAGACAGTTAAATTTTACTAAAATAGTTTCATTAGCTCCCGAAGTATTATAAATAGTAGTAGATGAGACTATAATATAGTAGGGTATCTGAAATAGATCAAATAGATCAAATTAGTAGATTGTGTCTCACGTATATACTTTATAATAATAATAAAAAAAAAAAAGGAAACATGTTGATTATATCAAAATTAGGAGGAACCTATAATTCTAGTTCGTCATGGGTAGGGACACTATTGCCGATCTAATAACTTCTATAAGAAATGCTGACACGGATAAAAAAGGAAGGGTTCGAATAGCATCTACAAATATCACCGAAAACATTGTTAAAATACTTCTACGAGAAGGTTTTATTGAAAACGTTCGGAAACATCAGGAGAGTAACAAATATTTCTTGGTTTCAACTCTGCGACATAGAAAAACCAGAAAAGGAATATATAAAACTAGAACCATTTTAAAGCGTATCAGCCGACCCGGCTTACGAATTTATTCCAACTATCAACGAATTCCTAAGATTTTAGGTGGAATGGGAATTGTAATTCTTTCTACTTCTCGAGGTATAATAACAGATCGAGAAGCTCGACTAGAAAAAATTGGAGGAGAAATTTTGTGTTATATATGGTAATCTTCCACCTCTGGTATCCGAATTTGATCTCTAACTTCCTATTTGTAAAATAGAGAGGAAAAGTGAGTTATATAACTCTTCCTCCATTAGTTGATACTTCAAGGAGGTTACCTGGAATGAAAGAACAAAAATTGATTCATGAGGGTTTAATTACTGAATCACTTCCCAACGGTATGTTCCGGGTCCGTTTAGATAATGAAGATCTAATTCTAGGATATGTTTCAGGGAGGATCCGCCGCAGTTTTATACGGATACTACCGGGAGATAGAGTAAAAATTGAAGTAAGTCGTTATGATTCAACCAGGGGACGTATAATTTATCGACTTCGCAACAAAGATTCGAACGATTAGGTTATTTTTTTAACCATGGGTATACAATTTGAAGTTCAAAAAAAAATTCAAGAGACTTATTCTCTTCCAAGAAGTGGATTCAGAATTAAGGTAAGGAATAAAAAATATGAAAATAAGGGCTTCCGTTCGTAAAATTTGTGAAAAATGTCGACTGATTCGCAGGCGTGGACGAATTATAGTGATTTGTTCCAATCCGAAACATAAACAGAGACAAGGGTAATTCTTCTAAAAAAGAACTTTACTTTCCAAAATTCAAAAATCAAATATGTAAAAATAAGGTAAAGGATCTGTTTTAACATGAAATGGATATCTCCGTATCTTTTCTTTTTGTATATTTCTGACTCATAAATATGAGATGATAAAATATGACAAAAGCTATACCAAGAATTGGTTCACGTAGGAATGGGCGTATTGGTTCACGTAAGAATGGGCGTAGAATACCAAAAGGCGTTATTCATGTTCAAGCGAGTTTCAACAATACCATTATAACTGTTACAGATGTACGAGGTCGGGTAGTTTCTTGGGCCTCCGCTGGTACTTCTGGATTCAAAGGCACAAGAAGAGGAACACCTTATGCTGCTCAAGCCACAGCGGTAAATGCTATTCGTACAGTGGTTGATCAGGGTATGCAACGAGCAGAAGTTATGATAAAGGGTCCTGGTCTCGGAAGAGATGCAGCATTACGAGCCATTCGTAGAAGTGGTATATTATTAAGCTTCGTACGTGATGTAACACCTATGCCACATAATGGATGTCGACCTCCTAAAAAAAGACGTGTGTAGAAATAAGAATTAAACCGATTTCAAGAGAAATAAATGATCAAATAATAATACTAGTATAGTATGGTTCGAGAGGAAGTAGCAGGATCCACTCGAACACTACAGTGGAAGTGTGTTGAATCAAGAGTAGACAGTAAGCGTCTTTATTATGGTCGTTTCATTCTGTCACCACTTATGAAAGGTCAAGCTGATACCATCGGTATTGCCATGCGAAGGGCCTTACTTGGAGAAATAGAAGGAACATGTATCACACGTGCAAAATCTAAGAAGGTGCCACATGAATATTCTACGATAGTAGGTATTGAGGAATCAGTACATGAAATCTTACAAAATTTGAAAGAAATTGTATTGAGAAGTAATCTCTATGGAGTTAGAGACGCGTCGATTTGCGTAAGGGGTCCTAGATACGTAACCGCTCAAGATATCATCTCACCACCTTCCGTAGAAATAGTTGACACGACACAACATATAGCTAACCTGACGGAACCAATTGATTTGTGTATTGGATTACAAATCAAGAGAGATCGCGGATATCGTATGGAACCCATAAATGACTCTCAAGATGGAAGTTACCCTATAGATGCTGTATTCATGCCTGTTCGAAATGCGAATCATAGTATTCATTCTTATGGGAATGGGAATGAAAAACAAGAGATACTTTTTCTAGAAATATGGACAAATGGAAGTTTAACTCCTAAGGAAGCACTTTATGAGGCTTCTCGTAATTTGATTGATTTATTTATTCCTTTTCTATATGCGGAGGAAGAGGACATTAATTTCGAAGAAAATAAAAACAGGTTTACTCTACCCTTTTTAACCTTTCAAGATAGATTAACTAATCTAAAGAAAAACAAAAAAGGAATTCCATTGAATTGTATTTTTATTGACCAATTAGAATTGCCTTCCAGGACCTATAATTGTCTCAAAAGGTCCAATATACATACATTATTGGACCTTTTGAGTAACAGTCAAGAAGATCTTATGAGAATTGAATATTTTCGCATGGAAGATGTAAAACAAATATTGGACACTCTACAGAAGCATTTCGCAATTGATTTACCCAAGAATAAGTTCTCATTTTAAATCCATTGTAATTTTTTCATCTTCTTTTTCTAATTCTAAT